GTGCATTATTAACCACTCGGATTGGAGAGCAGGTACTAATATTTTGGATTCGTGTATTTCAGTTAAAAGACCTGAAGTAGCAAAGCCCTGGGTAAAAATAGCACTTGGTCCAATTATTGTGCTTAGAAGATTTTGATTTTTTTTGAAATACGGGACTATATGAATCAGGGAAAAACTCCATGAAAGGAAGATTAATGATTCATATAAATCACTTAGTGGAAAATGTCCCGAATAAACCCAACGAGTAACTAATAATCCTGTTATACAGGAAAAAGTCATTATCATCCCCTTTTCGGATGAATCATATAGTTTTACGATTTCATCGACTAAAAAAGTTATGAAATGAATTGTAATTACAATTGAAACAATCGAAAAAGAAATATGAGTTAATATATGCTCTAAAGTTGAAAATATCATAAATTTTTTTTAAGGGGTCCCATAATTATAAAAAGGAAATCGGAAATTGAATTCATTATTATAAAAAGGAAATCGGAAATTGAATTCATTATAGGATCTATTTACTTTTTTTAGGAGATGACATGCCGCCACTCGGACTCGAACCGAGATGCTCTAGCACTGCTTCCTAAGAGCAGCGTGTCTACCAATTTCACCATAGCGGCTTGTCTTGAATTCATAATACCCTATGAATAAGCAATCGTCTAGATTTAAGAATTAAATTGTTGCAATATTTTTTAGGAAAGATTCAAATTGATGAATAAAAATTCGTTCAAATAGGTATTTGAAGGTTCATTATTTGAATTTAGGGTCTTAGTTTTAGTGTGTATTTTAGACTCTCCTGGACTTGAACTCTTGGAAAACTAGATAGTCCAACTATGAATTAAGGGATAGAACCCCCCCCCAAAAAAAAAAACATTTTTGTTTTGTTTTAATGAACTGTTTTTGATTTATTTGATTTCAAACATCGAAACCAAAAAATCCATTTTATCAATGAACAAAAAAATTTTGGATCAGTAAAAATTGACACATATTTATCCAAAAAAATTTGTTAAGTGTTTTTGAGTGGATTGATGGCAATAAATATATGGGAGTCTATATAGGAATTCATAGAAAATCCAAAAAGAAGAAAGTTGCACAAAAAGGTTTAGAATTTTAATCAATTAGTTTCAATGATTTTGATTTTTTACTCGCCTTTCTATAGAGAAAACGTGGATCTAGCGAAAAAAGAAAACCTTATCTTATATTATTGCTTATATTATTGTAAGAAACAGGCTGATGGGGAAAATAATACTCCCCACCTTGGAAATGAGAAAATATACTAAAAAGACAATTACGTATCTTATGTTTTTTTGTCAAAAAAAAAGGATTCTTTTTTTTTTTTGAATTCAGTACGGTAAAGAGAAAAATCCTTATTCTAATTCTAAGAGCGAAACAAATTCCATTTCCTATTGATTAACTCAACAGGGAATGGAAAGCGGGAATTTTATTTTCGAAACGAAATGAGTCAATTTTTGAGTCAAGCCGATTCAGATTATTGTAACATGTTATGTTTTATTACTTATTTTATTTGTTTGTTGCACAAAAAAACTTTTGGAATTCCCGGTAGAAATAGATTTCCCTAAGGAAAACGCTTTTAACGCTGCCCAATACCCCTTCTTTTTCCAAAAATTTTTACGAATACGCTTTTTTGATGCAGAAGTACGTTTTTTTGGAACTGCCATTTAAATAAAAATTAAGAGATTACTCATTGGTATAGCTGGATGTGAAAGACATCTATTGTTCAAAAGAAATTTGCGCTTTGCCAATTCATTATGTATTTCTTTTCTAGATAATATTTTTGATTCTAAAAATCAAAAAGAATACATAAGATGCGTGAAAGATATGGGAAAATCGCATAAACTATTTTTATTACTAAAAAAAAAGAATATTCTTTTTTTTTTAGTAACTTGTCAAATTCGCGAAAAATATGCCTAATTTAACTTGAATTTGAAAGTTCGAAGGAGACTAGTAATTAATCTGCTTTTTTCATATGATTTGACCAATTCTAACTTCTTGATTTGAATATTTGAAGTATTTAGCAGAAACTTCTAAAGAATAAGTATAAAAAGAAATAAAAATTCAAAAATTCTATTTCTATTTAAGTTATTAAGTTAGTGCATATCTTTATTTTTTTATTGACTCCTTTCAAAAAGAGGTAAGATCCGGTGAATCGGAAACAATTAATATTAATTAAGAATTAAAAAACTTTTTTTATGGAACAGACATATCAATATGCGTGGATCATACCTTTCCTTCCACTTCCAGTTCCTATATTAATAGGAGTGGGACTTCTTCTTTTTCCGACAGCAACAAAAAATCTCCGTCGTATGTGGGCTTTTTCGAGTATTTTATTGTTAAGTATAGTCATGATTTTTTCAACTAATCTGTCTATTCAGCAAATAAAAAGCAGTTCTATCTATCAATATGTATGGTCTTGGACCCTCGATAATGATTTTTCTTTAGAATTCGGCTACTTGATCGATCCACTTACTTCTATTATGTC